CAACATTTATATGTTTCGATGCAACAACAAGATGTTATTTGTAACAAGTAGTTTTGTTGGTTGGTTAATTGGTCACATTTTATTCATGAAATGGGTTGGATTGGTATTATTCTGGATACGGCAAAATCATTCTAATAAGTACCTTGTGTCAGAATTGAGAAATTCTATGGCTCGAATCTTTAGTATTCTCTTATTTATCACCTGTGTCTACTATTTAGGCAGAATGCCGTCGCCTATTTTCACTAAGAAACTGAAAGAAAAGGAAGAAGGGGGAGAAAGAAAGGAAGAAAGCGATGTAGAAACAACTTACGAAACGAAAAAGACTAAAAAAGATAGCCCAGTTTACGAAGATTCTTATCTTGATGGGTATCAAGATAATTGGGAATTGGGAAAACTTAAAGAAGAAAAAAGGGAAATTTCTTTAAAGAAAATGGAAGAGCCCCTTGTTACTTTTCTTTTCGATGATAAACGATGGAATCGCCCATTTCGATATATAAAAAATGATCAATTAGAAAATGCTGTACGAAATGAAATGTCACAATATTTTTTTTATACATGTCCAAGTGATGGAAAACAAATAATATCTTTTACATATCCCCCCAGTTTATCAACTTTTTCAGAAATGATAGAACGGAAAATTTCTTTGTACACGAAAGAAAAACTATATCACGGGAATCTCTATAACTATTGGGTTTTTGCCAATGAACAAAAAAAGTACAACTTGAACAACGAATTGATCAGTCGAATCCAAATTCTAGAAAAAGAAAAGGTTTTTCTAGATATGGTAGAAAAAAGGACCAGATTATGCGATGATGAGAATGAACAAGAATACTTACCAAAAATGTATGATCCTTTTTTGAATGGACCATATCGAGGAACAATAAAAAAATTCGATTTACGTGAAATCATGAATGATTTCATCACTTCGACAGAAACATTTGATTCCATAGAAATGTTCTGGATAAATAAGATTCATGATCTATTTCCTAAGCATTCTCGAGAATTTGAACATCAAAAGAATCCATTTCGCGGGGAATCCTTTTTGAATTCTAATTTTTTTATTGATAATTACTTAACCTCAATTGATGAATTATCTTTTGAATACGAACAAGAAATTGATTCAGAAAAGAAAGAAAAATCTTTGCAATTTGGATTCGATGAAATTACAACTGATCCAAACGATCAAACAACACTAAAAGAAAAATCCATTGAAATGGAAGAAATCAGTAAAAATGTTTCTCGATGGTCATACAAATTGATTGATGTTTCGGAAGAAGAAGAAGAAGAAGAAGAGGAAGAAGAAAATGAAGAGGGATCGATGGGAAAAACGGACATTCGTTCAAGAAAAGGCAAACGAGTGGTAATTTATACTGATGATCAGAGTGATAATCCTAGCACTAATACTAATGATACTAGTACTAGTGAAGAAGAAGAAGAAGAAGCTTTGATACGTTACTCACACCAATCAGACTTTCGTCGTGGTCTAATCAAAGGATCCATGCGTGCGCAAAGACGTAAAATAGTTATTTGGGAAATGTTTCAAGCAAATGTGCATTCTCCACTTTTTTTGGATCGAATAGACAAAACGGTTTTTCTTTCTTCTTTTGTTTTCTCTAATATGATGAATCGCATTTTTAGGAATTGGGTAGGGGAAAATCCAGAATTTCAAATTGCTGATTTTGAAGAGAAAAATACAAAAAAAGGGGAAAAAACAAACAAAGAGAAAGAAGAAAAAAATAAACGAATAGCAATATCCGAAACCTGGGATACTTTTATATTTACTCAAATAATCAGAGGTTCAATGTTAGTAACCCAATCCTTTCTTAGAAAATATATTATATTACCTTCATTGATAATAGCTAAAAATGTAGGCCGCATGCTATTATTCCAATTCCCCGAGTGGTACGAAGATTTGAAGGAATGGAATAGAGAAGTACATATTTTTTGCACCTATAATGGTGTTCAATTATCAGAAACGGAATTTCCCCAAAATTGGTTAACAGACGGTATTCAGATAAAGATTCTATTTCCCTTCTGTCTGAAACCTTGGCAAGGAGCTAAGGTATACTCTCATCATAGAGATAAAATGCGGAAAAAAACACAAAAGGACGATTTTTGTTTTTTAACAGTTTTGGGAAAGGAGGCAGACCTACCCTTTGGTTCTGCCCGAAAACGACCCTCTTTTTTTGAACCTATTTCTAAAGAAATTGAAAAAAAAAAAAGAGAAGTAAAAATGCAATTGTTTGGAGTTCTAAGAGTTTTCAAAGAAATAATAAAATGGTTTCTAAAAGTTTCAAAAGAAAAAACAATATGGGTCATGAAACTAGTTATAAACCTAATAATGAAGGAATTTGAAAATGTAATAAACTCCATTTTTTTATTTAACCGGGGGGGGAGATATGAATTAAATGAAAACATAAAAGATTCAAAAATGAATGATAAGATCATCCACGAATCGACCATTCAAATTCGATTTACGAATTTAGAAAATTATTCATTCATAGAAACAAAAATGATGGATCTTGCTAATAAGACAATCACAATTAGGACTCAAATTGAAGGAATCACAAAAGACAAAAAAAGAAAAATTCTAACTTGTGATAATAGATCGGAATCGCGGAAGGCTGTTTGGCAAATATTTAAAAGACAAAATATACGATTAATACGTAAATCACATTATTTTATGAAATCCTTCATTGAAAAAGTATACATAGGTATCTTACTATATACCATTAAGATTCCCAAGATTAATGCCCAAGTTTTATTTGAATTAAGAAAAATGATCAATCAATCCATTTCTAATGATGAAACAAATCAGGAAAGAATTGAGAAAAAAAATCAAAATACAATCAACTTTATTTCGACTATCAAAAAGTTTTTTTATAATAAAAATATTAGTCATAATGATAAAAGTATTTATTGTGACTTATCTTCGTTGTCTCAAGCATATGTATTTTACAAATTATCACAAACAAAATTACTTAACAAGTATCACTTAAAATCTGTGTTTCAGTATCACGACACCTATCCTTTTCTTAGGGATAGAATCAAAGATTATTGTATGATACAGGGAATATTGGATTCCAAACTAAGGCATAAGAAAATTAAGACTAAGGAGAATAAATGGAAAAATTGGTTAGGGGCGCATTTTCAATACAATTTCTCTCATACCAAGTGGTCCCCGTTAGTCCCGGAAAAATGGCGAAATAGGATCAACCGACGTCGTACGCTTCAAAAAAAATACTCAATGAAATTGGATTTATATAAAAAAGAAAAAACCCAATTAAATTCTTATGTAAAAAAAAATTCCTATACAGTAAATTCATTGATGAGTCAAAAAGAAAAATGGAAAAAACACTACGGATATGATCTTTTATCATATGATTATATAAATAATGGGGATAGTAGGGACTCAGATATTTCTGGATCAACATTACAAATAAATGAGGACCACAAAATTACATCTAATTTAAATATGCCTAAACCCGAATCATTTTATGGATTAATAAGTTTAGCCATTGATGATTATATAGAAAAAAGATATATTATTGGTACGCATAAAAATGCGGATAGAAAATATTTTGATTGTGGAAGTTGTCTTAGAAATAATATTGACATTAAGGCCTGGGCCAATACACATATCGATACCAAGATTAAAAAAAATGTTACAACCAAAACGAATAATAATTATAACATATTTGAAAAAAAAGAAACTTTGTCTTTTACAATTCATCACGAAGTTGATTCATCCAATCAAAAAAAGCACATTTTTGATTGGATGGGTATGAATCAAAAAGGGTTATATCGTACAATATCAAAATCAAAGCTAAGCCCCTCGTTTTTCCCAGAATTTGTGCTACTTTTTGATGTCTATAAGATGAAACCGTGGATCATACCAATCAAATTACTTATTTTTCATTTTTATGGAAATGCAAATATTAGTAAAAATGACAAGATCAGCATAAATAAAAAAAATCTTCCTTTACTATCTGATAAAACTGATAAAAATAAAAAAGAATATATTGAATTAGAAAATTCTAACAAAAAAAAAAACGAAAAACAGGACCAAGGGGATCTTGTATCAGATCTACGAAAACAAAATAAAAAGAAAAATATTGAAGAAGATTACCCGACATCAGACATTAAAAAGGGTAAAAAGAAAAAACAATTCAAGAACAAGAACAAGGTAGAAGAGGAACTGGGTTTCTTCCTGAAAAATAATTTCATTTTTCAATTAAGATGGGTTGACCCTTTGAATCAAAGAATAATGAATAATATCAAGGTATATTGTTTCCTACTTAGACTGATGGATCCAAAGGAAATTGCTATATACTCAATTGAAAGAGGAGAGATGCATCTGGATCTAATGTTGATTCCACAAAGGCTCACCTTGCAAGAATTGGTAAACAAAGGAATGTTTATTATTGAACCAATTCGTCTATCAAAGAAAGTAAAATTTATGAGAAAATTTATTACATATCAAACTATAGGTATTTTATTGGTTGATAAGAGTAAGCACAAAACTAATGAAAAATGCATAAAAGAGGGATATGTTGATAAAAATCATTTTGATGGAACCCGTGGACGACACAACGATATACTTGTGAATGGAAAAAAAAATCATTATGATTTCCTTGTTCCTGAAAATATTCTATCCCCCAGACGTCGTAGAGAGTGGAGAATTCTAATTTGTTTCAATTCCCAGAATTGGAATGTTGTGGATAAAAATCAAAAATTTTGCAATCAAAATAACATAAGAAACTGTGGACAATTTTTGAATAAGGACAAGCATTTTAATATGGATGCAAATAAATTAATCAAATTCAAATTGTTTCTTTGGCCCAATTATCGATTAGAAGATTTAGCTTGTATGAATCGGTATTGGTTTGATACCGATAATGGCAGTCGTTTTAGTATGTCAAGGATACATATGTATCCACGATTCTGAATTAGTTAATTCAGAACAGAATAAGTTAATAGTAAGTACATTTTCTATGTATCACATGACATAGAAAGTCAAAAGAAAAATATATGCATATTATACATATCATGACACCGATTTGATTAAATATCAATGGATTTCGGAAGAAATCGACAGAATCCCTTTTCCCCTAAAAAACAAAAAAAAAGAATTTTCTTTTAGGAATGTATAAATGTATTATCTCTTTCTATCCAAATCAAATGAAAAATTTGATTTGGATAACATAACTAAAAAAAGAAAGAAAATTTGATTTTATAAATATATATAAATATATTATATAATATAAAATATATAAAATAAATGAAAGCAAAGTAGTGTATATGAATAAATACAAATTTTTGTGTGTACTAGATTAAAATGACTAGTATAATTATTATTTTTCCTGATCGATAAAATCCACGGAAAAGAAAAAAAAAAATAGAAAAATTGGTTTTTTATGATCAAAAATGCATTCATATTGGTTATTCCACAAGAAGAAAAAGAAGAAAACTGTGGGTCTGTTGAATTTCAAGTTTTAGGGTTTAGCAATAAGATACGGAGACTCACTTTACATTTGAAATTACATAAAAAAGATTTTTTATCACAAAGAGGTCTACGAATAATTCTGGGAAAACGTCAACGGCTGCTGAATTATTTGTCAAAGAAAAATAAGGTACGCTATAAGAAATTAATTGATCAGTTAAATATCCGGGAGTCAAAAACTCGTTAATGAAAATTTTAAATTTTAAGATTGGTTTGAATTTTTTTTATTAGTTATTAGATTTTTCATTTTGATGAACCTTGTTTTGAGAAATTCATGGAATGGAATAACAAATTAAGGAAGAAAAGATATGACTGTACCGGCTACAAGAAAAGATTTCATGATAGTTAATATGGGTCCTCACCACCCATCCATGCACGGAGTTCTTCGACTGATCCTTACTCTCGATGGTGAAGATGTTATTGACTGTGAACCCATATTGGGCTATTTACACAGAGGAATGGAAAAAATAGCGGAAAATCGAACAATTATACAATATTTGCCTTATGTAACACGGTGGGATTATTTAGCCACTATGTTCACAGAAGCAATAACGGTAAATGCACCAGAACGATTGGAAAGTGTTCAAGTACCTAAAAGAGCTAGTTATATTAGAGTAATTATGCTGGAACTTAGTCGTATAGCTTCTCATTTATTATGGCTAGGACCTTTTATGGCGGATATCGGTGCGCAAACTCCCTTTTTCTATATTTTCAGAGAGAGGGAATTGCTATATGATCTATTCGAAGCCGCCACAGGTATGCGAATGATGCATAATTATTTCCGTATCGGGGGAGTAGCTGCCGATCTACCTTATGGATGGATAGATAAATGTTTGGATTTCTGCGATTATTCTTTAACAGGAATTGTTGAATATCAAAAACTTATTACACGGAATCCTATTTTTTTGGAACGAGTGGAAGGAGTAGGCATTATTGATGGAGAGGAAGCAATAAATTGGGGTTTATCAGGACCAATGTTACGAGCTTCTGGAATCCAATGGGATCTTCGTAAAGTTGATCCTTATGAGTGTTACAATAAGTTCGATTGGAAGGTTCAATGGCAAAAAGAAGGAGATTCGCTAGCTCGTTATTTAGTACGAATCGGCGAAATGGGGGAATCCGTAAAAATTATTCAACAGGCTCTAGAAGGAATTCCTGGGGGACCCTATGAGAATTTAGAAGTCAGACGCTTTAATAGAGAAAAAAATTCCCAATGGAATAATTTTGAATATAGATTTATTACCAAAAAACTTTCTCCCAATTTTGAATTATCAAAACAAGAACTTTATGTGAGAGTAGAAGCACCAAAAGGAGAATTAGGAATTTATTTGATAGGAGATAGTAGTGTGTTTCCCTGGAGATGGAAAATTCGTCCACCAGGTTTCATAAATTTGCAAATTCTTCCTCAACTAGTTAAAAGAATGAAATTGGCTGATATCATGACGATACTAGGTAGTATAGATATTATTATGGGAGAAGTTGATCGTTGAAATGATAATTGATACGATAGAAGTACAAGCTATCAATTCTTTTTCTAGATCGGAATCTTTAAAAGAAGTCTATGGACTAATATGGATCCTTGTCCCCATTTTAACCCTTATATTGGGAGTCACAATGGGGGTACTGGTAATTGTTTGGTTAGAAAGAGAAATATCCGCAGCAATACAACAACGTATTGGTCCGGAATATGCCGGACCATTGGGAATTCTTCAAGCTCTAGCAGATGGGACCAAACTACTTTTTAAGGAGGACCTTCTCCCATCTAGAGGAGATATCCGTTTGTTTAGTGTCGGACCGTCTATAGCGGTCATATCAATTTTACTAAGTTATTTAGTAATTCCTTTTGGATATCGACTTGTTTTAGCCGATCTCAGTATAGGTGTTTCTTTATGGATCGCCATTTCAAGTATTGCTCCTATTGGACTTCTTATGTCAGGATATGGATCGAATAATAAATATTCCTTTTCGGGTGGTCTGCGAGCTGCTGCTCAATCTATTAGTTATGAAATACCATTAACTCTATGTGTGTTATCAATATCTCTACGTGTGATTCGTTGGAACATGAACCTTTCCCCCCTTTCTATAAATAAAATAAGGGAGTTGAATATATTGAATGAATATTTGCATTTTTTTATTCATTATTAGGTTCGATAAATTAAAACAGATAGTCATCTGAGTAAAATAAAACTGCTTCCAAATTTGCAGTAAGAAGATAAAATCTCATTCCCTATGTACAAGAATAAAGTTGAAGTAAACATAAATAGTATAAACTATTTACCCCAAGATTGATATTCTTTGATTAGTCATCATGTCTTGAAGCGGGTACAAAAGATCGACTGTATGGGGTTTCGACTACTGTCTTGTATGTCTTACCATACCGGGGATCAATCAAAAATCAGTGAACAGTTAGAAACACCAAGGTACACAAAAGATTAGTAATGGAGATAATGTAAGGTATCAAAAAAGGGTATTTTTGCATAAATTTTTTGATAAAACGAATCATAATGAGGGCTCTAAGTTAGTAGAAATGATGAAGCAGTACTTCCCCGCGATTCCGATCTAGAGTATGCTCCTATTCACTGATTAAAGAAATGACTATCAAAAACGAATTAATCTTTTATTTCTTTCTTTTTTTAGAGTACCTTCCTCTGAGAAAGAAGACCAGGAAAAAAGGAAATGATAAAAAATGGATGAAAATAATAAAATATTTTTATTTATTATTTTTTTGTCATCCATATCTATACATACAGAATTCTTATCACGAATTTTGAACTAATGCCTAATTCGTTCTTTATATTTATTGGTATAACGAGTATTTTATTAAAGGATTAAGTTATTATCAAACAAAGAGAAATTGAAATAATAATGGATGAGATAAATTCAGAAGCGCCCCTTTTGACTCTAGCAGACGGAATTCCATTGGTCTAATTTGGGACTTTCTGATGTATCTTTATTCCGTTTATCATCCAAAGATGGTGATAATACCGAACAAGTCCTTACTTGCATTTATTTGCGGCCATAGAGGAGCCGTATGAAGCTGAGGTCTCATGTACGGTTTTGGAATAGCGATTCCAGCAGTCATGTTATTATCGACTATGATTATCTAACAGTTCAAGTACAGTTGATATAGTTGAGGCACAGTCAAAATATGGTTTTGGGGGGTGGAATCTTTGGCGTCAGCCTATAGGATTTATAGTTTTTATTATTTCTTCTCTAGCAGAATGTGAAAGATTGCCCTTTGATTTACCAGAAGCGGAAGAGGAATTAGTAGCAGGTTATCAAACAGAATATTCGGGTATCAAATACGGTTTATTTTACCTTGCCTCTTACCTAAATTTATTAGTTTCTTCATTATTTACAACAGTGCTTTACTTGGGTGGGTGGAATTTATCTATTCCATATATATCTATTCCTGAACTTTTCGGAATAAATAAAATTGCTGGAGTCTTTGGAATGACAATTGGTATCTTTATTACATTAGCTAAAGCTTTTTTTTTTCTCTTCATTTCTATCACAACAAGATGGACTTTACCTAGGATGAGAATGGATCAGCTATTAAATCTTGGATGGAAATTTCTTTTACCTATTTCATTAGGTAATCTATTATTGACAACTTCTTCTCAACTTCTTTCTCTCTAAATAACAGAATAAGATAACGATATTCTAGATTTATAACAACTATCTCAAACAAGAGAAAGAAACATCAATTTAGTCATGGATATCCACAATATGTTCCCTATGGTGACCGGTTTCATAAATTATGGTCAACAAACAATACGAGCCGCAAGATACATCGGTCAAAGTTTCATAATTACCTTATCCCATACAAATCGTTTACCTGTCACTATTCAGTATCCTTATGAAAAATCGATCACATCAGAGCGTTTCCGCGGCCGAATCCATTTTGAATTTGATAAATGTATTGCTTGTGAAGTATGTGTTCGTGTATGTCCCATAGATTTACCTGTTGTTGATTGGAGATTTGAAAGGAATATTAAAAAGAAACAATTGCTTAATTACAGTATTGATTTTGGGGTTTGTATATTTTGTGGTAACTGTGTCGAGTATTGTCCAACAAACTGTTTATCAATGACTGAAGAATATGAACTTTCCACTTATGATCGTCACGAATTGAATTATAATCAAATTGCTTTAGGTCGGTTACCAATGTCAGTAATTGGGGATTGCTCAATTCAAACAGTTATGAATTCAACTCAAATCAAAATAGACAAAGATAAACCCCTTGATTCAAGAACGATTACCGATTACTAAGATTTTCTTTGGATATAGAGGATCCCGGCTTCTTTTCTTTTGGTTGGTCAGAAACTACATAACTATTGATTGTTTGTTGAGAATTATTCTTTAGATTTAAACTTCAGAATAGATTCTACTTTTCGTTATTTTTTCGAAATATAAAATTCGAACTAGTTTTTTCTTTTTTCTTTCAGATAAAAAAAAGGCAAAGCCCTTTCTCTTTCCTGGACCATTTAGTAAGGTCATGAAATATCTCGACTTATTTATCTCTTATTTTATACATAATGGATTTACCTGGACCAATACATGATATACTTGTAGTATTTCTAGGATCATTTCTTATATTAGGAGGTCTGGGGGTAGTATTACTTACCAATCCAATTTATTCTGCCTTTTCATTAGGATTGGTTCTTGTTTGTATATCTTTATTCTATATTCTATTGAACTCCTATTTTGTAGCTGCCGCACAGCTCCTTATTTATGTGGGAGCCATAAATGTCTTAATTATATTTGCTGTTATGTTCATGAATGGTTCAGAATATTCCAATAATTCCTATCTTTGGACCGTTGGGGATGGGGTTACTTTACTGGTTTGTACAAGTATTTTTTTTTCACTAATTCTTACTATCTCGGATACGTCCTGGTACGGAATTATTTGGACTACAAAATCAAACCAGATTATCGAACAGGACCTTGTAAGTAACGTTCAACAAATTGGAATTCATTTATCAACAGATTTTTATCTTCCGTTTGAATTTATTTCTATAATTCTTTTAGTTTCTTTGATAGGTGCAATTACTATGGCCCGTCAATAATAAATACTTAGGATTCAGAATTCACAAAATTCTTAGAATTATATATTCTAAAATGAAAAAGGTTAAGGGTTTTATTTTAGTTAAATCTAATGCCAATACCCTCTTTTTTCTGTAATTGCTCTATTCTAGTCAATCGAATCGATTGACTTGTTGTTCATGTTGAAATGAATCTAGATTGATGAGGAATTAGTCAATGATGTTCGAACATGTACTTTTTTTGAGTGTCTATTTATTCTCTATCGGTATCTATGGACTGATCACAAGTCGAACCATGGTTAGGGCACTTATGTGTCTTGAGCTTATACTAAATTCGGTTAATATAAATCTCGTAACATTTTCTGATGTATTTGATAGTCGACAATTAAAAGGAGATATTTTTTCCATCTTTATTATAGCTATTGCGGCCGCTGAAGCAGCTATTGGGCTAGCTATTGTTTCGTCGATCCATCGTAACAGAAAATCAATTCGTATTAATCAATCGAATTTATTGAATAATTAGTCAAAATTAGCATATCTATTAAATGGATAATATATATCTATTTATTATTTATATATGGATAGATATAATATAGTTTATTTGTTTATTTATAGTAATTTATAGTAAGAAAATTGACCATTTGTTGGACAATTTGAATTAATATGTGTGACTCGTATTAGCATGTTATTGAAACGAAAATCAAAGCCCCCTGGTCCTTTCTCATGAACAGATTTTAAAATCTATTGATTCTTAAGATTTTGATAAACCATTGATTCGTCTGGTGTCCACAATATAAATAGACAAGTCTACTTATTTTACCAGATCGAAAATTTTTTATGTTCAAAACTGGAATTTATAGATCCAATGTCACATTCAGTAAAAATTTATGATACATGTATAGGGTGTACTCAATGTGTACGAGCTTGCCCCACAGATGTATTGGAAATGATACCTTGGGATGGATGTAAAGCTAAGCAAATTGCTTCCGCCCCAAGAACCGAGGACTGTGTAGGTTGTAAGAGATGTGAATCCGCTTGCCCAACAGATTTTTTGAGTGTCCGTGTTTATTTATGGCATGAAACAACTCGCAGCATGGGTCTATCTTATTGATACGTTATAAAAAACTCCACTTGAATCATTTGATTCCTTTTTACCGACAAAAGCCCCTTGCTCGAGAAAATATATTTTCTCGAGCAAGGGGCTTTTTGGTCAATCAATCCGTATCTTGTCTTTATCACGAGTTATTTCCCTTGGTTAACAATACTTGTTGTTTTGCCGATATTCGCGGGTTCTTCAATTTTCTTTTTTCCTCATAGGGGAAATAAGGTATTTAGGTGGTATACTATATGTATATGCTTACTTGAACTCCTTCTAACAACCTATGTATTCTGTTATCATTTCCAATTGGACGATACGTTAGTTCAATTGGGGGAAGATTCAAAATGGATAGATATTTTTGATTTTCACTGGAAACTGGGGATCGATGGGCTTTCCATAGGGCCTATTTTACTGACAGGATTTATCACTACTTTAGCTACTTTAGCAGCTTGGCCGGTTACTCGAAATTCGCAATTTTTCTATTTCCTGATGTTAGCAATGTACAGTGGTCAAATAGGATCGTTTTCTTCTCGAGACCTTTTACTTTTTTTCATCATGTGGGAGTTAGAATTAATTCCTGTTTACTTACTTTTATCCATGTGGGGAGGAAAAAAACGTTTGTACTCAGCTACAAAGTTTATTTTGTACACTGCGGGGGGTTCCATTTTTCTATTAATAGGAGTTCTGGGTATGGGTTTATACGGTTCCAATGGGCCGACATTGGATTTTGAAAGATTAGCCAATCAATCATATCCTGTGACATTGGAAATAATATTCTATTTTGGCTTCCTTATTGCTTATGCTGTCAAATTGCCGATTATACCCCTACATACATGGTTACCCGATACTCATGGAGAAGCACATTACAGTACATGTATGCTTCTAGCTGGAATCTTATTAAAAATGGGAGCCTACGGATTAATTCGGATCAATATGGAATTATTACCGCATGCTCATTCTATATTTTCTCCCTGGTTGGTGATAGTGGGGACAATCCAAATAATCTATGCAGCTTCAACCTCTCTTGGTCAACGCAATTTAAAAAAGAGAATAGCCTATTCTTCTGTATCTCACATGGGTTTTACAATTATAGGAATTGGTTCTATAACCGACATGGGACTCAACGGGGCCATTTTACAAATACTCTCTCATGGATTTATTGGTGCTGCACTTTTTTTCTTAGTGGGAACGAGTTGTGATAGAATACGTCTTATTTATCTCGACGAAATGGGTGGGATATCTATTCCAATGCCGAAAATATTTACCATGTTTAGTAGTTTCTCGATGGCCTCTCTTGCATTGCCGGGGATGAGTGGTTTTGTTGCGGAATCAGCAGTCTTTTTTGGAATAATTACCAGCCCAAAATATCTTTTAATGCCCAAAATGCTAATTACATTTATAATGGCAATTGGAATGATATTAACTCCCATTTATTTATTATCTATGTCACGTCAGATGTTCTATGGGTATAAACTATTCAACGTCCAAAACTCTAATTTTATGGATTCTGGACCGCGAGAACTATTTGTTTCGATCTGTATCTTTCTACCTGTAATAGGGATTGGTATTTATCCTGATTTCGTTCTCTCGCTATCAGTTGACAAGGTACAAGCTATCCTATCTAATTATTTTCATAGATAGTTTTCATTAATGAGATAGAAAGCAAAGTCTTATATATAATTCTTTCATTTTTAGTTCGCTGTATAATGCAAAAAAATTAGTTAGGATTGTAATGAGATGTATCTCGAGTTTTTGAGAACCCTTTATTCAAAGGGTTCTCAAAAACCCGCACGAACTTTCGTTATATATGGGATGATGTTCTTATGTGTTCCTCGTGGAGTTTATTTAATTAGATTGTAATGTGAATGAACCATAACTATGTAGACCTATTCCTAATAGATTGATTCCGAAATAACATATCCAAATTATAAAAAATCCTATAGAAGCTACAAGTGCCGAATTCGTACCTTGAAAACTTTGATTTGTTCTAGTATGTGAATAAATCGCGAATATGGTCCAAGTAATAAATGCCCAAGTTTCCTTGGGGTCCCAATTCCAATAGGATCCCCATGCCTCATTAGCCCATACTGCTCCAGAAAGAATACCTATAGTTAAAAAGATAAATCCTAAACTAATGACACGATAACTCCAATAATCCAAACGCTGAGTTAATTGATATTTGTAATAATTTCGAAATGAAAGAAAAGAGGCGTCTTTAAAAACATTTCTTTTTTCATTCAAGTAGTGGATCTCTCCAAAGAAAAATGACTTAATTAAGAAATTATTGCTTTTACAAAAAATATCGATGTTTTTTCGAAATGTAATAACTAGAAAAGCAACTGATAATAATGATCCGCATAAAAGAGATGCATAGCTCAATAACATCATACTTACGTGCATCATTAACCACTGAGATTGTAGAGCGGGTACTAATATTGTCGATTGGTGCATTTCAGTTGAAAGACCCGATGTGGCGAACCCTTGGGTAAAAATGGCACTTGGTATGGTTATTGCACTTAAATCATTTTTATGATTCCGCATCTTGGGAATTATATGAATAATGGAAAAACTCCATGAAAGAAAGATTAATGACTCGTATAAATTACTTAAAGGAAAATGTTTCGAAGAAATCCAACGAGTAACTAATAATCCTGTTATAAAGAAAAAAGTCGCTATCATCCCTTTTTCCGGCGAATCGCGTAATCCTAGGATTTCGTAAACTAATAAGTTCATCAAATGAATCGTAATCACAATTGAAATAATCGAAAAAGAGAGATGAGTTAATATATGTTCTAAAGTCACAAATATCATAAACATAAATGGGGTTCCCATTACAGAATTGAAATCAGGAATTAAATACATTATAGGATTCGTTGTGTTTCTTTTTTTATAGTATGCCGCCACTCGGACTCGAACCGAGATGCTCTAGCACTGCTTCCTAAGAGCAGCGTGTCTACCGATTTCACCATGGCGGCTTACTTGAAATAATAATAGTCAATCCATGTTGAATCGTCGAGATTAAAGGATTCCATATGGTTTAAGAAACATTAGAATTGATGAATTGAATAAAGGCTGCTTGAAATTCATATTTGAATCCTCAATAAGCTTTAATAAGCTTTAGTTAGTATCTTCGTAGGTTCTGTTTTAACAATCTATTTTTATGTACTATATACTAAGTATTCCCGGAACAGTTGGAATTTCAAAGTTTTGTTCTAAATCGAGGTATAAACTCCAGAGTTTCCCCTTTTTCTATTTTTTTTTTATTCATTTTAAACCCATGAAATCGGATAAATTTAATGAAAAACGAATGGAATCATAAACTATATGAGAATTTATTAAGAATTCATATTTAAGAATTAATGAATCTTAATTAATATATAACTATATTAGTTAATATAATGTATAATACTCTTTTAATACTCTTTATTGTGTACATAATATTTCGAATTTATGATCAACCCAATGAATTGCCCTTTTATTTTGAATTAGGCATATAATAAAACAAAAAAGTTTCCATACCTATCGCAATTTACTGTACTTTTCTTTTCACAATAGAAATCTATTGTGAAAAGAAAAGTACAGTAATAGGGAAAACCATATCACAAATGAAATCGACTATAATAAAAACGAGAATGAAAAAAAAGAATATTATATTTAGAACCCAGAGTAGACGGAAAAATTATTATTCTACATACCACAGCAACTAATTCTAACTACTATATAAGGAATTCAATAAAGTTCAATACATTAGTTAATGGAAATTTTCCATCTTCTAAAATGGGAAGTTGTTCGAGCCGTGAAATTTTAGATTACTCCAAATTTTTTTTACTTGTTTGTCGCACAAAAAAACTTTTTGAATTCCCAGTGGAAATCGATTTAGCTAAAGAAAAAGCTTTTACTGCAGCAAAATATCCCCTTTTCTTCCAAATATTTCTACGAATACGTTTTTTTGATATAGAAGTACGTTTTTTTGGAACTGCCATTCAAAAAGAGTTACTCATTTTTATCGTTGTATGTGAAAGACATATATTTCTCAAATCAAAATAGATCGTTCTTTTTCGTTATTTTTTCTACTTAATTATGTCAATAATTTTTACATACTATTTTATGGTACAAATAAATTTTTTTCTTTTATATATTTTTTTATATTATATATATATGTATATATAAATATATATATACGTGTATATCACATATATAATAGACTAGGAAAAAAAAATAGAATATATAATAATAAGCGGGGCCATAAATTTAAAAGGAATTTTGATTACTATTAATTCATTAAGTTCAGAGTGACGTGTTTATTTGAGTTCTAATTTCAACTAGTAACTAATCCGTTAAACAAAACATTCCATTACCCGACAAGAGAGACTTTTCTTTTTAGTTATTTTTTTTTTCAGTTCTATAAGAGGAGTATTCTAAGATTTATGATAAAGATCAGTTTCCCCGTTGGATTAGAATCTAATCAATCAGTTCCGCATTGAGTTAGGTAATTCCTACAAATTAATTAGAATAAAATAACTAAGTCTTTTTTTTTTTTAGTCGATTTATTGATGCATACTATGATCCATATTTGAGTCAAGTACTCTTTTGGTGTAACTGTTTTTCCTTAGTTTTTTCTTATTATACGATATAGTTACAAATCGACAGAATAGAATGTAGTTGTAGAATAATTTAAAATCACATACATATTCTCTGTCTTAATAGATATCTTTCTTTAGATACTTTTTTAGATACTTAAAGTTAATAACTAAGTAATCAATTTCACCTAGTCATTCCTTTTGACTAACCAACTGTCACTTTTTTCATATTTCCCATATTTGATAAAAAGATAGTTCAGAATAATGAAAAATAAAACTATTTAAAGGTTTTCATATATATATTTTTTGTTGATTTATTATTGTTCTTTTCGAAAGAGATAAAAATTGGTGAATCGGAAATAATTATAAGAAAAAAATGAAAATTTGTTTTTTATGGAACATATATATCAATATGCATGGATAATACCCTTTCTTCCATTTCCAGTTACTATGTCAATGGGATTTGGACTTCTGCTTATTCCCACAGCAACAAAAAATATTCGTCGTATGTGGGCTTTTCCGAGTGTTTTGATGTTAAGTGTAGCTATGGTGTTTTCGGCCAATTTGGCTATTCAGCAAATAAATGGAAGTTTTATCTATCAATATCTATGGTCTTGGACCATCAATAATGATTTTTCTTTAGAATTCGGACACTTGATCGATTCACTTACTTCTATTATGTCAATATTGATTACTACTGTTGGAATCATGGTTTTTATTTATAGTGACAATTATATGTCTCACGATCAGGGATATTTGAGATTTTTTGCTTATATGAGTTTTTTTAATATTTCTATGTTGGGATTAGTTACTAGTTCCAATTTAATACAAATTTATATTTTTTGGGAACTTGTGGGAATGTGTTCGTATTTATTAATAGGTTTTTGGTTCACGCGACCCATTGCAGCAAGTGCTTGTCAAAAAGCTTTTGTAACCAACCGTATAGGGGATTTTGGTTTATTATTAGGAATTTTAGGTTTTTATTGGATAACTGGTAGTTTCGAATTTCGAGATTTGTTCGAAATAGTTAATAATTTGCTTCATAATAATGGAGTCAATTCTTTATTTGTTACTCTGTGTGCCTCTTTTTTATTCCTTGGTGCAGTTGCGAAATCCGCACAATTTCCCCTTCACATATGGTTACCTGATGCTATGGAAGGACCTACACCCATTTCGGCTCTTATACACGCAGCTACTATGGTAGCAGCAGGGATTTTTCTTGTAGCTCGGCTTATTCCTCTTTTCATAGTTATACCTTACATAATGAATTTCA